ATCGCAATAGAGCTTTTTCAGACATTTGTAATTCGTGGTCTAATTAGACAACATCTTGCTTCGAACATAGGAGTTGCTAAGAGTCAAATTCGGGAAAAAGAGCCAATTGTATGGGAAATACTTCAGGAAGTTATGCAGGGTCATCCTGTACTGCTGAATAGAGCGCCCACTTTACATAGATTAGGCATACAGGCATTCCAACCCATTTTAGTGGAAGGGCGTGCTATTTGTTTACATCCATTAGTTTGTAAGGGATTCAATGCAGACTTTGATGGGGATCAAATGGCTGTTCACGTACCTTTATCATTAGAGGCTCAAGCGGAAGCGCGTTTACTTATGTTTTCTCATATAAATCTCGTGTCTCCAGCTATTGGAGATCCCATTTCCGTACCAACTCAGGATATGCTTATTGGGCTTTATCTATTAACAAGCGGAAATCGTCGAGGTATTTGTGCAAATAGGTATAATCCTTGTAATTGTAGAAATTCTCAAAATGAACGAATTTACGATAATAACGATAAGTATACGAAAGAACCCTTCTTTTGTAATTCCTATGATGCAATTGGAGCTTATCGGCAAAAAAGAATCAATTTAAATAGTCCTTTGTGGCTCCGATGGAAACTAGATCAACGTGTTATTGCTTTAAGAGAAGCTCCCATCGAAGTTCATTATGAGCCTTTGGGTACCTATCATGAGATTTATGGACACTATCTAATAGTAAGAAGTGTAAAAAAAGAAATTCTTTGTATATACATTCGAACTACTGTTGGTCATATTTCTTTTTATCGAGAAATCGAAGAAGCTATACAAGGGTTTTGCCAAGCCTGCTCAAATGGTACCTAATTGAATCATAGATCATAGGGATTTAAGCTAAGTAATTGTGAATTTCTATTTTTTCGGGTCAATTAGGACTATAGTTCCTGAATTTCTACGCGAATCACGATCGAGAAAAGGAAGTTTTCCAATCATTGACTCAAATCCATTGTCAAATCCTACTCAGCGGAATATGGAGGTACTTATGGCCGAGCAGGCTAATCTGGTCTTTCACAATAAAGTGATAGGCGGAACTGCCATTAAACGACTTATTAGCAGATTAATAGATCATTTTGGAATGGCATATACATCACACATCCTGGATCAAGTAAAGACTCTTGGTTTCCAGCAAGCTACTGCCACATCCATTTCATTAGGAATTGATGATCTTTTAACAATACCTTCTAAGGGATGGCTGGTCCAAGATGCTGAACAACAAAGTTTAGTTTTGGAAAAACACCATCATTATGGAAATGTACATGCGGTAGAAAAATTACGCCAATCCATTGAGATATGGTATGCTACAAGTGAATATTTGCGACAAGAAATGAATCCGAATTTTAGGATGACAGAGCCCTTTAATCCAGTCCATATAATGTCTTTTTCGGGAGCTAGGGGAAATGCATCTCAAGTACACCAATTAGTAGGTATGAGAGGATTAATGTCGGATCCACAAGGTCAAATGATCGATTTACCTATTCAAAGCAATTTACGCGAAGGACTGTCTTTAACGGAATATATCATTTCTTGCTATGGAGCCCGAAAAGGAGTTGTGGATACTGCTGTACGAACATCAGATGCTGGATATCTTACACGTAGACTTGTTGAAGTAGTTCAACACATTGTTGTACGTAGAACAAATTGTGGCACCATCCGAGGGATTTCTGTGAGTTCTCGAAATGGGATGATGCCGGAAAGAATTTTTCTGCAAACATTAATTGGTCGTGTATTAGCAGACAATATATATATGGGACCACGATGCATTGCCATTCGCAATCAAGATATTGGGGTTGGCCTTGTCAATCGATTCATAACCTTTCGAACACAACCAATATATATTCGAACCCCTTTTACTTGTAGGAGTACGTCTTGGATCTGTCGATTATGTTATGGTCGGAGTCCTACTCATGGCGATCTGGTTGAATTGGGGGAAGCCGTAGGTATTATTGCGGGTCAATCTATTGGAGAGCCGGGTACTCAACTAACATTAAGAACGTTTCATACCGGTGGAGTATTTACGGGAGGTATTGCAGAACACGTACGAGCCCCCTCTAACGGAAAAATTCAATTTAATGAGGATTTGGTTCATCCCACACGTACACGTCATGGGCATCCGGCTTTTCTATGTTATATAGATTTGTATGTAACTATTCAGAGTCAAGATATTCTACATAATGTGACTATTCCGCCAAAGAGTTTGCTTTTAGTTCAAAATGATCAATATGTGGAATCAGAACAAGTTATTGCTGAAATTCGTGCGGGAACGTACACTTTGAATTTGAAAGAGAAGGTTCGAAAACATATTTATTCTGACTCAGAAGGGGAAATGCACTGGAGTACTGATGTATACCATGCACCTGAATTTACATATAGTAATGTCCATCTCTTACCAAAAACAAGCCATTTATGGATATTATCAGGGAGTTTGTGCAGATACAGCGGAGTTCCCTTTTCGCTACACAAGGAT